CGGGGTTACGTGCCCAACGATGTTCATTTGTACGTGTATCCTATATATCACAAGGCTTGTGAAAAGAAAAAAATTTCCGCTCAGACCATTTGTAAAGTAAAAGAGTAGAATGAATGAGAAACATAACGAATTTTGAACCGTTAACGAAATGAGAGCATAGGATAAATAATTAGGGAACCCAATGGGACTTTTTGGGGATAGAGGGACTTGAACCCTCACGATTTCTAAAGTCGACGGATTTTCCTTTTACTATAAATTGCATTGTTGTCGATATTGACATGTAGAACGGGACTCTATCTTTATTCTCGTCCGATTAATCAATTCTTCAAAAGATCTATCAGATTACGATGGAGTAAATGATTTGATCAATGAATATTCGATTCTGTTTTCAACTTGGAATCGATTCACAACAATTCTTTCATTTTTTATATAAAAAAAAAAAAATGATTTGGGTCGTCATTAATCATTTGGTTTGGAGATAGTATTTCAGTACGTATACGTATATATACGTTTATTCTTCATACTTTCTGGAGTTTCGATGGAAGGAGTCCTTTACTAACGCATCGTGGCCAACTCCATTTGTTAGAACAACTTCCATTGAGTCTCTGCACCTATCCCTATCTATCCCTTTTTATTATCGCTTTCTGAACCTTTGTTTGTTTTCAGAAAACAGGATTTGGCTCAGGATTGCCCATTTTTAATTCCCGGGTTTCTCTGAATTTGAAAGTTATCACTTGGTAGGTTTCCATACCAAGGCTCAATCCAATTAAGTCCGTAGCGTCTACCAATTTCGCCATATCCCCCCTTTTTTGTGATTAGGATCTTATTATGATACCGCCCTCCTTTTTCTTTCATTTATATTATGCCGAAACCGTTGAATTTATTCGATAGCAGTTCCCCTATTGAAAAGCGTTTTCTCCTACTTTTGATTTCGTGTCTATCTACTTTCATCTCTATCGGAAACTCCTATTTGGTCCAATCAGAAAAGATTCTATCTTTTCTGTATCCGAAATTCAATTCAATATAGATGGATATCTATCTATATTATATAGTGTAATAATATACATATTTTTATACATAAATCTATTATTACGTATAGGATAATGTATATGATACAGGCAAACATGCCCCGATTTCGATCATTTTTAGCGGGTAATTTTGAATACTTGAACGGTCGATTCTTTTTTTTTGTCTTAGCTTTCGCCCTTCCGAATGAAAACACAAGAATGTTTCAGTATGATCTGGATTGCATTTATAGGGATTTCACTTTTCTTTCTCATTTTATTCTTATCCTTTTCTTAGGGCAAACCTCTTATAACATAACTAAAAAGAACTAAAAAGTCAATTTTTTATGAAATTTATTATTATAAATAGAATTTAATTAGTAGACATAATTAATCTAATGGCTATAACTAATCATTTCGTTAATTATAAATTAATTAATTTCTAAATAATTATAATGAAATTCTAATTATTTAGAATTCCTTTTTTTAGAATATTATAATGTATATAATAAGATTATACAATAAGATTCTAAGTTAATTACTAGGTTATAGTAATTTAATTATTATAGTAATTTAATTACTAGATTTCATTTTCTAAATATATTTAATCGTCTAAATAAATAGAAATATAGAATAGTAAATAAAGGGAAATTTTGAATTTCAAATGTCATTTGAATTCAAAAAAAATCTTACTATCGAATTAAGCTAATTAAGATATTGATTATGGATAATAATCTATTTGATAAATAGATCGAAATTCTATATCGCTATCTTAATTGTTATATTAATTGCTATGTTTTATAATATTCAAATATCCAATATTTTTTTGAAATTCTATATTCTTTGGTTAACTCTACATTCCTATTAATTAGGAACGAACAGTTAATAGCTAAGATTCCAGTAGTTTACTAAATTTCTATGTGTGTACAATTTATGTTATGCGAGCCCGCTTAGCTCAGGGGTTAGAGCATCGCATTTGTAATGCGATGGTCATCGGTTCGATTCCGATAGCCGGCTTTTCTCCATCTGTTTGATTCTTTTTTTACATAATTGATAATAAGAATATTGAAAAGGCTTCTTCTCCTTTTACCAAGGGTCAACGATCTATTATCTCATAGAAACGTCCAATTATAATATTTTAGAAGTTCTATCTTTGTAGAACAAATCAATCAAGAAAAGAACCCTTATTTTTGTATTATTTTCTTTTAATATATATTAAAAGAAAATAATATATACGTATATATTTATATTATATACAGTAATAAAACAGTAATAAAAAATATTTATATATACATATACTATATACAATATGGTCCGGAGATGGATACAATTCATCTAATTATTCTTTTTCATCTAATTATTCTTTGTAGTACAATACTTCAGTAAATTTCGCTTCATTTTTCGTTTAGTTTAGTTATAATTTCATTTAGTAGGTTTATGAAATTTCAATAAAATAAGGAGTCTTTATGTCGCGTTACAGAGGGCCTCGTTTCAAA